AATTAAATAAAAAAAAATAAAAAAATTAATAAAAATATTGATACATAAGATAAATACAAGAATAGATAAGACGAGATTCGTCCACCTCCCATATATTTAATCCCTTCCCCTATAAAAAAACTTGCAACACCAACACCATTTGTAATTCCATCAATTATACGTCTATCAAAAAACTGAGTTAGTTCGGTTAATCCTCTTATCCCCACGGTAAAAACTCTAGTATAAAAAATATCTATGTAACCACGATTATATGACCAATTGTATATCATATTTTTTATTCGGTCCACAAGAATTCTTTTAGGACCCCCTTTTACAAATGAATTGATTAAATCCAAATTCTTGAAAAATGAATAAGCAGATCCATATAAAATATATGCTATGAATAGTCCGAAAATTGCTATACTTACTGAAAAAATTGCATTTGTAAAAAATTCATCCAAATTTACAGAATAATTAGAACTTGAATGTAAAAGATTTGTTGATGGGGTTAACCATTTCGATAATATATCAAAATCTATTACTCCTTGATCAAAAGGAATTCCTATTGATCCAACCAACAAAGTAAATAGTACTAATACAAGAAGAGGAAATAACATAGTATTGTCCGATTCGTGAGGATACTTGGAAGTGTATTTATTTCCAAAGTAAGTACTAGAGTATCGTATCCTATTTCTTACATTATTATCAATTTTCAATCTATTTTTTGAAAAAAAAAAGAAACCTTTTTATTCATTGTTGATAAAAGTAAATTTGGATTGACTCCTCTTGGAGTTCCTTTTCCCCATAGAGATATGGAATAGAACGAACCATTTTTAGTGCTACTGTAATTTTGAAAATGAACACGTAAATACCCATCAAAGGTAAGTAAATATACCCGAAACATATAAAATGCGGTTAATCCTGCTGTGAAATAAGCTATTACTGCGAAAATTGGTGAATGGAACCAACTATCATTAAGAATGTCATCTTTGGACCAAAAACAAGCAAGAGGTGGAATACCACAAAGCGAAAGTGTACCCAATAAAAAAGTAGTTCTTGTAATTGGAACATATCTTGTTAAACCACCCATAAGAACCATATTCTGACTTTTATCTGGCGAATATCCAACAATAGGTTCCATTGAATGAATAATGGATCCGGATCCCAAAAACAATAAAGCTTTTGAATAGGCATGAGTGATCAAATGGAATAAAGCAGCTCGATAAGAACCTATACCTAGAGCTAACATAATATAACCCAATTGAGACATTGTAGAATAGGCTAAGCTTTTTTTAATGTCTCTTTGAGCAAGGGCCAAAGTAGCCCCTAATAATAGTGTTATTACACCTATTAAAGAAATGAAATTCATTATATAAGGTATGACTATGAAAAGAGGAAGAAGCCGAGCTACAAGAAAAATTCCTGCTGCTACCATAGTAGCAGCGTGTATAAGAGCCGAAATAGGAGTGGGTCCTTCCATAGCATCAGGTAACCATACGTTAAGGGGGAATTGTGCGGATTTAGCAACTGCACCGACGAATAATAAAGAAGCACACAAAGTAGCAAATAAAGAATTGGCCCCATTATTCTGGATTAAGTTATTAGTTATTTCGAGCAAATCCCGAAATTCTAAGCTACCTGTTATCCAATAAAAACCTAAGATTCCTAACAATAAACCAAAATCCCCTACACGATTAGTTACAAAAGCTTTTTGACAAGCACTTGCTGCAATTGGTCGTGTGAACCAAAACCCTATTAATAAATAAGAACACATTCCCACTAGTTCCCAAAAAATATAAATTTGATACAAATTTGAACTAGTAAGTAATCCCAGCATAGAAGTATTAAAAAAACTCATATAAGCAAAAAATCTTAAATATCCTTGATCGTGATACATATACTTGTCACTATAAATAAGAACCATGATTCCAACAGTAGTAATTAGTATTGACATAATAGAAGTAAGTGCATCGATCAAGTATCCAAAATCTAAGGAAAAATCATTATTGATGGTCCAAGACCATAGATATTGATAGATAAAACTTCCATTTATTTGTTGAATAGACAGATTGGCCGAAAACACCATAGCTATACTTAAGAGTAAAACACTAGGGAAAGCCCACATGCGACGAATATTTTTTGTTGCTGTCGGAATAAGTAGAAGTTCCAAATCCTATTGACATAGTAACTGGAAGTGGAAGAAAAGGTATTATCCACGCATATTGATATGTATGTTCCATAAGAAAAGAAACTCTTTTTTTTTTAATTGCAAATTGTTCTCGATTCACCAATTCTTATCTTTTTTATCCTTTTAGAAAGGAACAATAATAAAAGAAATCAACAAAAAAAAAGTCAAATATTGGGATTCTTAATTATTCTGATTTTTTCTCAGATATTTGAAATATTCCAAAATTGACAATAGGTTGGTCAAAAAATATGACCAAATAACTATGTACAAATAACTATGTAAAGGTAAAGGCGATTACCTAGTAGTTATTTTAACTAAGAAAAGATTAAAGGAATATGAGATTTTAAAATAATTTTCTTACTACTATTATTTATTAGATTTTGATATTTTTTTGGTGATTAATAAACATATTACATATACTATAATAGTATATGTAATATATTATATAGTATAGTATAGTAAATATAGTAAGGAAAAAGAGTTAGACCAAAAAAAGAGTACTTTTTTTATTCAAATATGGATCATAGTATCTATATTCGGTATCTCTATTCGAAAAAAAAAAATACCTAGGTTTTCTAGTTCATTTTGGGAGTGGAGTAATTACCTAACTTGTTGTGTAACTGATTGATTGGATTGAAATCCAATAAAGAAAACTTATGTTTATCGGAAATCTTATGATACTCCTTACTTCGTATATAACTGAAATAAAAGATTACTTAGGTAACCTAAGTAATGGAATGTCTTGTTTAACGGATTAAGTACTAGTTCTAATTTAGTTCTAATTGGAATTTGAATTATGGACATAGCACTCTGGACTTAATCAATTTTTATTTTCCCTTATTTTCTTCTATTTTTTTTCCCTCATGTCATTTATATATGTGATGTGTGATGCGCGCGCATACATATATGTGATATATATATCACATATACATGTATATATAAATATATTTGTATTATATATATTTGTATGTTTATTATATATATTACTATGTTAAAGTAAAAAAACAATGTATATTTTAAAGAGTATATTAAAAAAATTATCCACATACACGAAATAAGTATAGATAATAACTAAAAAGAACGATCCATTTTGAAGAATACATGTCTTTCACATACAACGATAAAAAGAGGAACCCCCTTTTTTTGAATGGCAGTTCCAAAAAAACGTATTTCTATGTCAAAAAAACGTATTCGTAGAAATATTTGGAAGAAAAAAGGATATTTAGCTGCAGTAAAAGCTTTTTCTTTAGCGAAATCGGTTTCCACCGGGCATTCAAAAAGTTTTTTTGTGCGACCAAACAAATAATAAAGTCTTAGAATAATCTCAATTGATATAGCCTAAACAACCTCAAATTTTGTAAGATGAATGTTAACTAATGTATTTTTCTGTATTGAATTTCTCAATATTAGTTAGAACTCACTGCTGTGATATATAGAATAAGAGTTTTTTGTATATTGGGTTCTTTTTATATTGGGTTCTAAGTATTCTTTTTTTTTTCCCTATCACAATAGTACTTTTCACAATAGAAAAGTACAATTGTGATAGAGATTGAAACTCTTTTGTTATATGCCTATAACAAAACTTAATTGGTTTTGTAAATGGTATTATAAATTATATGCGCAATAAAGAATATTAATACTTTAATTTAAATATACTAAGGTATCGAAATCATTAGGAAAATAACAAATTCTTTGTATTTAATGATAAAATTGTGATAGATATGAAATCCTAGTTATTTGATTTTGTTCATTGAAAAAAAAAACTCAATCTTTTTCATTTGAATCCATGAAATCGTATAAATAAAAAACAAATCAGAAAAAAATAGAGAAAAAAGACAATTCTTAGTTTTATACCTCAACTGAGAAAAAACTATTGAGTTCCAACTGTTTGGAGAGAACTTAGTTTCTAGTACGTGAAAGTTGATTGTTAAAAAACCCACGACGATACTACCTAAGTAGGTATTTTATTGAAAATTCAAATATTTAAACCACAAACCAGTCTTTATTCATCGATTCTAATTAATGAACTATATTGAATCCTTGAATCTCGACGAGTCAACATGAATTGACTATTATTATTTCAAGTAAGCCGCCATGGTGAAATCGGTAGACACGCTGCTCTTAGGAAGCAGTGCTAAAGCATCTCGGTTCGAGTCCGAGTGGCGGCATCTTCTAAAAGAGATACAATAGATCCTAAAATGTATTCAATTCCCGATTTCCAATTCTGTAATGGGATCTCTTTTATGATATTTGCGACTTTAGAACATATATTAACTCATATCTCTTTTTCGATCATTTCAATTGTGATTACGATTCATTTGATGACCTTATTAGTCCACAAAATTGTAGGATTACGTGATTCGTCAGAAAAAGGGATGATAGCTACTTTTTTCTCTATAACAGGATTATTAGTTTCTCGTTGGATTTCTTCGGGACATTTTCCATTAAGTAATTTATACGAGTCATTAATCTTCCTTTCGTGTAGTTTCTTCATTATTCATATGATTCCCAAGATATGTAACCTTAAAAATGATTTAAGCACAATAATTGCACCAAGTACCATTTTTACTCAAGGCTTTGCCATGTCGGGTCTTTCAACTGAAATGCATCAATCTGCAATATTAGTACCTGCTCTACAATCTCAGTGGTTAATGATGCACGTAAGTATGATGTTATTGAGCTATGCAGCTCTTTTATGTGGATCATTATTATCAGTCGCTCTTCTAGTCATTATATTTCGAAAAAACATCGATATTTTTTGTAAAAGCAATAATTTCTTAATTAAGTCATTTTTCTTTGGTGAGATTGAATATTTGAATGAAAAAAGAAGTGTTTTTAAAAACACTTCTTTTCCTTCATTTCGAAATTATTACAAATATCAATTAACTGAGCGTTTGGATTATTGGAGTTATCGTGTCATTAGTCTAGGGTTTACCTTTTTAACCATAGGTATTCTTTGTGGAGCAGTATGGGCTAATGAGGCATGGGGATCCTATTGGAATTGGGACCCCAAGGAAACTTGGGCATTTATTACTTGGACCATATTCGCGATTTATTTACATACTAGAACAAATATAAATTGGAAAGGTACGAATTCGGCACTTATAGCTTCTATAGGATTTCTTATAATTTGGATATGCTATTTTGGGATCAATCTATTAGGAATAGGTCTACATAGTTATGGTTCATTCACATAAACATCTAATTGAATAAACTACATGAAGAATACATAAGATAAAAACATCATCCCATATATAACGAAAGTTTGTTTTTATGAGTTTTTGAGAACCGTTTGAATCAAGGAATCATTCTTAAATGGTTCTCAAAAACTTGAGATGTATCTAATTACAATTCTTATTCATTTTATTTCTTTTTTCATTATCATAGTACAGCAAACGATTTTCAAAATATTAAATTCAAAGAATTATAAGACTTTCCTTCCGTCTCATTAATGAAACACTATCTATGATAATAATTGGATAGGATAGCGTGTACCTTGTCAACTGATAACGAGAGAACGAAATCGGGATAAATACCAATACCTATTACGGGTAGAAAGATACAGATTGAAAGAAATAGTTCTCGTGGTCCAGAATCCCAAAAATTCGAGTTTGGAATATTAAATAGCTTGTATCCATAAAACATCTGACGTAACATAGATAATAAATAAATAGGAGTTAATATCATTCCAATTGCCATTACTAAAGTAATTAGCATTTTTGGCATTAAAAGATATTTTGTACTAGTAATTAGTCCAAAGAATACTACAAATTCCGCAACAAAACCACTCATTCCTGGCAATGCAAGAGAAGCCATCGAGAAGCTACTGAACATGGTAAATATTTTTGGCATTGGGATAGATATCCCTCCCATTTCTTCGAGATAAACAAGACGTGTTCTATCACAACTCGTTCCCGCCAAGAAAAAAAGTGCAGCACCAATAAATCCATGAGAGAGCATTTGTAAAATAGCTCCATTGAGTCCCATGTCGATTATAGAACCAATTCCTATAATTGTGAAACCCATGTGAGATACAGAGGAATAGGCTATTCTCTTTTTTAAATTACGTTGACCAAGAGAAGTTGAAGCTGCATAGATTATTTGCATTGTTCCTATTATCACCAACCAGGGAGAAAATATAGAATGAGCGTGGGGTAATAATTCCATATTGATCCGAATCAATCCATATGCGCCCATTTTAAATAGGATTCCAGCTAAAAGCATACATGTACTGTAATGTGCTTCTCCATGGGTATCAGGTAACCATGTATGTAGGGGTATAATCGGCAATTTGACAGCATAAGCAATAAGGAAGCCAAAATAGAATATTATTTCCAATGCCACAGGATATGATTGATTAATTAATCTTTCAAAATCTAATGTTGGTTCATTGGAACCATATAAACCCATACCTAGAACTCCTATTAAGAAAAAAATAGAACCCCCTGCAGTGTACAAAATAAACTTTGTAGCCGAGTAGAGACGTTTCTTTCCCCCCCACATGGATAAAAGTAAGTAAACAGGAATTAATTCTAACTCCCACATGATGAAAAAAAGTAAAAGGTCTCGAGAAGAAAATAATCCTATTTGACCGCTGTACATTGCTAGCATCAGGAAATAGAACAACCGCGAATTTCGAGTAATTGGCCAAGCTGCTAAAGTTGCTAAAGTAGTGATAAATCCTGTCAGTAAAATGGGTCCTATGGAAAGTCCATCGATTCCTAGTCTCCAGTGGAAATCAAAAACATCTATCCATTTATAATCTTCCTTCAATAGAAGGAGTTCTAAGAAGCATATACATAGAGTATACCACCGAAATATCTTATTCCCTCTATGAGGGAAAAAGAAAATTGAAGAACCCGCGAATATCGGTAAAACAACAAGTATTGTTAACCAAGGAAAATAACTCGTGATAAAGACAAGATACGTTTTGACCAGAAAAGCCCGTCCTCAAAATAATATATTTTGTCGAGCACGGGCTTTTGTCGGTAAAGAGGAATCACAAATGATTCAAGTGGAGTTTTTTGTAACGTATCAATAAGATAGAGCCATGCTGCGAGTTGTTTCAGGCCCTAAATAAACACGGACACTCAAAAAATCTGTTGGGCAGGCGGATTCACATCTCTTACAACCTACACAGTCCTCGGTTCTTGGCGCGGAAGCTATTTGCTTGGCTTTACATCCGTCCCAAGGTATCATTTCCAATACATCTGTGGGGCAAGCTCGTACACATTGAGTACACCCTATACATGTATCATAAATTTTTACTGAATGTGACATTGGATCTATAAATTCCAGTTTTGGACATAAAAGATTTTCGATCTGGTCAAATCAAATTAGTAGTAAATGAATCATATATTATATATTGTAATATTGTAGACACCAGACGAAGCAGTGGTTTATTAAAAACAATCAATATATTTCTTAAATCAATCTGTTTATGAGAAAAGGTCAAGAGACTTTGATTTTCGTTTCAACAATTATGCTGATACGAGTTGCACATGCGAATTAAAATTAATTGGCCAACAAATTGGTCATCATTATTTCAATATAAATATAAAAATGCAATTCAATAAAATCGAATTGCATTCAAATTCAATAAAAAATAGTATTTCAATTCTATTAAATATTTTTATGTGTCTTTATTTAAATTATCTATGATAATTATCACTAATTATTCAACAAATTCGATTGATTAATACGAGTTGATTTTCTGTTACGACGGATCGACGAAACAATAGCAAGTCCAATAGCTGCTTCAGCAGCTGCAATGGCTATAACAAAGATTGAGAAGATGTCTCCTTTTAATTGGCGACTATCAAATATATCAGAAAATGTTACAAGATTGATATTAACCGAATTTAGTATAAGCTCAAGACACATAAGCGCTCTAACCATGTTTCGACTTGTGATCAATCCATAGATACCGATAGAAAATAAATAAACACTCAAAAAAAGGACATGCTCAAACATCATTGACTAACTCCTTATCAATCTCGATTCATTTCAATATGAACAACAATTCAACCGATTCAATTGATTAGAATAGAACAATTACACAACAAAAGAAGATATTGACGGTAGATAGATTTAACTAAAAATTTCTATTTATTTATTTAGAATTTAGTTAGAATTCTAAGAATTGGGAATTATTATTAAGTTAAGTATTTTTATTGCTTATTGTCGAGCCATAGTAATTGCACCTATCAAGGAAACTAAAAGAATTATAGAAATGAGTTCAAACGGAAGATAAAAATCTGTTGATAAATGAATCCCGATTTGTTGAACGTTATTTATTAGGTCCTGTTCCATAATCTGGTTTGATCTTGCAGTCCAAATAATTCCGTACCATGACGTATCTGGGATAGTAGTAATTAGTGAAAAAAGAATAGTTGTACAAACCATCGAAGTGACCCCATCTCCAATGGTCCAAAAATAGGAATTATTGGAATATTCTGAACCATTTATGAACATTACAGCAAATATGATCAAGACATTTATGACTCCCACATAAATAAGGAGCTGTGCGGCAGCTACAAAATAGGAGTTCGATGAAATATAGAATAAGGATATACAAACAAGAACCAATCCCAACGAAAAGGCAGAATAAATTGGATTGGTAAATAATACTACCCCCGGACCCCCTAATACAAGAATTGACCCCAGAAATACAACAAGAATATCATGTATTGGTCCAGGTAAATCCATTATGTATAAAATACAAAATAAAAAACTTTAACTATTTCATGACCTTACTTTAACTTTACTAAATAAATGGTCCAGGAAAGGAAAAGGGGTTACCCTATTTTTTTCTTGTATATAATATTGTATATGATACATTTATAATTGAATTGAATTTGAATATGGATTAATGTAGATATAGATAAAATTATCGGGCCAATCCTACTTTATTTATATTTATCCGAAAGAAAAAAAAAAAGAAAAGAGTAGTTGGAATATGTAGTTGAAATTTGCTATTTCGAAATCATCATGAAAAATATATTCTCAGTTTAAATCAAACAGTGATTCTCAACAATCAATAGTTATTCGTTTTTATTTGTAGTTACTGACTACCCAAAATCAAAAGCTTGGATCCTTTATATCAAAACAAAATCTTAGTAATCGGTAATTGTTCTTGAATCAAAGGGTTTATCTTTGTCTATTTTTATTTGAGTCGAATTCATAACTGTTTGAATTGTGTAATCTCCAATTATTGAGATTGGTAATCGACCCAAAGCAATTTGATTATAATTCAATTCGTGACGATCATAAGCGGAAAGTTCATATTCTTCAGTCATTGATAAACAATTTGTTGGACAATACTCGACACAGTTACCACAAAATATAAAAACCCCGAAATCTATACTATAATTAAGTAATTGTTTCTTTTTAATATCTCTTTCAAATCTCCAATCAACAACGGGTAGATCTATCGGGCATACACGAACACATACTTCACAAGCAATACATTTATCAAATTCAAAGTGGATTCGACCCCGGAAACGCTCTGATATGATCGATTTTTCATAAGGATATTGAATAGTTACAGGTAAACGATTTGTGTGGGATAAGGTAATTATGAAACTTTGACCAATGTACCTTGCAGCTCGTATTGTTTGTTGACCATAATTCATGAACCCAATTACTATAGGGAACATATTGTAGATATACATGAAAAAATTGACGTTTCTTTCTCTTGTTTGATAGAGATTATGAATCTAAAATAGTGTTATCATATTCTGTTATTTATAATGAAACAAGTTGGGAAGAAGTTGTTAATAACAGATTACCTAGAGAAATAGGTAAAAGAAATTTCCATCCAAGATTTAATAACTGGTCCATTCTCATCCTAGGTAAAGTCCATCTTGTTGTGATAGAAATGAAGAGAAACAAATAAGCTTTAGTTAATGTAATAAGGATACCCATTGTCATTCCAAAAATGCCAGCGATTTTATTTATTCTGAAAAGCTCAGGAATGGATATATACGGAATAGATAAATTCCACCCACCTAAGTAAAGAACTGTTACAAATAATGAAGAAACTAAAAAATTTAGGTAAGAAGCAAGATAAAATAAACCGTATTTGATACCCGAATACTCGGTTTGATAACCTGCTACTACTACTAATTCCTCCTCCGCTTCTGGTAAATCAAAGGGCAATCTCTCACATTCGGCTAGAGAAGAAATTAGAAAAACAATAAATCCTATAGTATAGGCTGGCGCCACGGATTCCACCCCCAAAAACCATATTTTGACTGTGCTTCAACTATATCAACTGTACTTGAACTGTTAGATAATCATAGTCGATAATAACATCACTGTTCCCATCGCTATTTCAAAACCGTACGTGAGACCTCAGCTTCATACGGCTCCTCGATGGCCACAAAAAAAATGTAAGGACGGGTTCGGTATTATCGCCATCTTTGGGTAGATAGAATAAAGATACATCGGAAAGTCCCAAATTAGACCAATGGAATTCTGTCTGCTAGAATAAGAAAAAAGTGCTTCCGAATTGATCTCATCCTTTACAATAAGAATTTCTCTTTGTTCGGTAATAACTTATTATTTCAATAAAATACTCCTTATATCAATCAATACAAAATAAAAAGAATTAGTGATTAGTTCATGAATCGTGATAAGAATTCGATATGTATGAATATGGATAGAGAAAAGAATAAATAAGGATCCCCTTTTTTTATTATTCATTCTATTACTGCATTCCATTTCTTTTTTCCTGTTCTTCTGTCTCAGAGGAGAATACTTAAAAAAAAAAATAAAGGATTAATTCGTTCTTGATAGTCATTTCTTTAACCAGTGAATAGGAGCATACTCTAGATCGGAATCGTAGGGAAGTACTACTTGATCATTTCTACCAATTTTATGAAGAAATACCTCTTTTTTGATACCTTACACTATCTCCATTACTAATCCTTTGTGTACCTTGGTGTTCCTAACTGTCCACTGACTTTTGATTGATTCCCGGTATAGTAATACATACGAGACAGTAGTAGAAACTCCATACAGTTGATCTTTTGTTTGCGCCCGCTTCAAGATATGATGACTAATCAAAAAATCTTACTTAATCTTGGGGTAAGCAGTTTACACTGCTTATGTTTACTTCAACTTTATTCTTGTACATAGGGAATGAGATTTTTTCTTCTTACTACAAATTTATAAGCTGTTTAGTTTCACTCATATAACTATCTGGTTTAACTCATCAACCCGAATGCTGAATAAAAAAAAAATGAAAACATCTATTCAATACATTGAACCTCTTTCTTTTTTCTTTTATTTATAGAAGAGAGGTTCAAAGTTCATATTCCAACGAATCACACGTAGAGATATTGATAACACACATAGAGTTAATGGTATTTCATAACTAATAGATTGAGCAGCAGCTCGTAGACCACCTAAAAAGGAATATTTATTATTCGATCCATATCCTGACATAAGAAGCCCAATAGGAGCAATACTGGAAATGGCGATCCATAAAAAAACACCTATACTGAGATCGGCTAAAACAAGACGATACCCAAAAGGAATTACTAAATAACTTAGTAGAATTGATATAACCGCTATAGACAGTCCCACACTAAACAAACGAATATCTCCTCGAGATGGGAGGAGGTCCTCTTTAAAAAGTAGTTTAGTCCCATCCGCTATAGCTTGAAGAATTCCCAACGGGCCAGCATATTCAGGCCCAATACGTTGTTGTATCGCTGCAGATATTTCTCTTTCTAACCACACAATTACTTGTACCCCTATTGTGATTCCCAATATAAGGGTCAAAATGGGTACAATCCATATTAGTCCATACACTTCTTTTAAAAATTCCGATGTAGAAAAAGAATTGATAGTTTGTACTTCTGTCGTATCAATTATCATTTCAACGATCAACTTCTCCCATAATGATATCTATACTACCCAATATCGTCATGATATCAGCCAATTTCATTCTTTTAACTAGCTGAGCTGAGGAAGAATTTGCAAATTGATAAAACCGGGTGGACGAATTTTCCATCTCCAGGGGAAAACGCTATTATCTCCTATCAAATAAATTCCCAATTCTCCTTTTTGGGCTTCCACTCTCACATAAAGTTCTTGTTTCGACAATTCAAAATTGGGTGAAGGTTTTTTACTAATAAATCTATATTCAAAATCATTCCATTCGGAATTCTTTGCTCTATCAAAGCGTCGTACTTCTAAATTTTCATAAGGTCCTCCAGGAATTCCTTCTAGAGCCTGTTGAATAATTTTTATGGATTCCTTCATTTCACCAATTCGTACTAAATAACGAGCTAATGAATCTCCTTCTTTTTGCCATTGGACTTCCCAATCGAATTCATTGTAACACTCATAATGATCAACTTTACGAAGGAAGATCCCATTGGATTCCAGAAGCTCGTAACATCGGTCCTGATAAACCCCAATTTACAGCTTCTTCTCCACCAATAATGCCCACTCCTTCAACTCGTTCCAAAAAAATGGGATTCCACGTAATAAGTTTTTGATATTCAACAACTCCTGTTAAAGAATAATCGCAGAAATCCAAACATTTATCTATCCATCCATAAGGTAGATCAGCAGCTACTCCTCCGATACGGAAATAATTATGCATCATTCGCATACCTGTGGCGGCTTCGAATAGATCATATATCAATTCTCTTTCTCTGAAAATATAGAAAAAAGGGAGTCTGTGCACCGATATCTGCCATAAAAGGTCCAAGCCATAACAAATGAGAAGCTATACGGCTCAATTCCAGCATAATTACTCTGATATAGCTAGCTCTTTGAGGTACTTGAACATTTTCCAATTGTTCTGGTGCATTTACGGTTATTGCCTCTGTGAACATAGTAGCTAAATAATCCCATCGTGTTACATAAGGTAGATATTGTATAATTGTTCGATTTTCCGCTATTTTTTCCATTCCTCTGTGTAAATAGCCCAATATGGGCTCACAGTCAATAACATCTTCACTATCGAGAGTAACGATTAGTCGAAGAACACCATGCATTGATGGGTGGTGAGGCCCCATATTGACTATCATGAGATCTTTTCTTGTAACCGGTACTGTCATATCTTTTCTTCCTTAATTCATTATTCCATGAATTCCTCAAAACGAGGCTTATCAAAACGAAAAATAGAATACTACTAAAAAAAATTCAAACGATTAAATTAACGAGTTTTTGGCTCCCGAATATCCAACTGACCAATTAATTTCTTATAATGTACTCTATTTTTCTTTGACAAATAAGCCAGCAACCGTTGACGTTTTCCTAGAATTTTTCGTAGACCCCTTTGCGATAAAAAATCTTTTTTGTGCAATTCCAAATGTGAAGTAAGTCTCCGTATCTTATTGGTGAAACTGAATACTTGAAATTCAACAGAACCCTTGTTTTCTTTTTTTTCTTCTTGTGGAATAATGGAAATAAATGAATTTTTGACCATAAAAAATTTTTCTATCCTTTTTCTTTCTTTTTCATGGATTTTTCCGATCAGGAAAAATAAAAAAAAAAGAATTATGCCAGTTATTTTAATCTAGTACACACAAAAATTTTGATTTATTCATATACTACTTTTTTATTTTATCCAAATCAAATTGAAAATTTGATTTGGATAGAAAGGGATAATATGTTTCCGCATTAACGAAAGAAAAAAAAATTTCTTTCTATCTAAAAGGATTCCGCTAATTTATTTATTCCTATATCCAATTGAATGGATACACCATTCAATCTGTATCATTTACCAAAATATAACATAGCATATGCGTACATCTTTCGGCCGAAAATGTCACGGAATATAGATATATATGATATAGGAAATATACTATTAAATTAAATAATTCTAAATCGTGGATACATATGTATCCTTGACATACTGAAACGACTGCCATTATTGGTATCAAACCAATAGCGATTCATACAAGCTAAATCTTCTAATCGGTAATTGGGCCAAAGAACAAATTTACATTTAATGAATTTATTTGTATCTGTATTAAGATGTTTGTCCTCATCCAAAAATTTTCCAGAGTTTCTTATGTTGTTTTCATTGCAAAATAATGGATTTCTATTTCTATCCGTAACATTCCAATTATGGGAATTGAAACAAATTAACATTCTCAATTCTCTACGACGTCTAGGAGATAGAATATTTTCAGGAACAAGGAAATCATAATAATTTGTGTCCCCATTCACAAGCATATTCCCATATCGTACAATGGGTTTATCCAAATTCCTCTTATCAATATATCTTTTTTTTATGCATTTTCCATTAATTTGGTGTTTATTGTTCTCGACCAATGAAATACTTATAGTTTGATATATAATCAATTTTCCATCCCTTTTTAGAGATAGACGAATTGGTTCGATAATTAATATTCCTTTTTTTATCAATTCTGTAAGAGCTAGATCTTTCTGAATTAGCATTACATCCAGATGCATCTCTCCTCTTTGAATCGAGGATATAGCAATTTCCTTTGGATTTATCAGTCTAAGTAAGAGACAATATACCTTGATATTATTGATCATTTTTTGGTTCAAGGAGTCATCCCATCTTAATTGAAAAAGGAAATATTTTTTCAGGAAGAAATCAAGTTCTGCTTCCTTGTTTTTCTTGGATTGTTTTTTCTTTTTACCTTTTTTAATGGTAATGTCTGATCTCGCGTAATTCTCTTCAATATCTTTTTTTTTGTTTTCTTTTCGTAGATCTGATACAAGATTTACTTGGTCCTGTTGTTCATTTTTTTGTTGGTTGAAATTTTCTAATTTAAGATATTTTTTTTGATCAGATATCATCTGAAGATTATTTTTTATATTTATATAGATGTTTTTATTTTGACTTTTATTTTTATAAAAATAAAAGTCAAAAAGAAGTAATTTGATTGGTATAATCCATGGTTTAATCTTATATGCATCAAAAAGTAAGACAAATTCTGGGAAGAACCAAGATTCTAGATTTGATATGGTACGATAAACTCTTTCTTGATTCATTCCCATCCAATTCAAAAAAATACTTTTTTGATTGGATGGGTTGATTTTTTGATGAATCGTAAGAGAAAAAATATTTTTTTTTTTCAATTTGTTGTTGATTTTTTTTTCAGTCTTAGTATTTTTATCAATTTTGGTACCGATATGTGTATTGGTCCAGGTCTCAATATAGATATTTTTTCTAAGACAAAAATGGAGAATTCTACAATCAAAATATTTTCTATCTAGATTTTTATGCGTATCAATAATATATCCTTCTTCTAGATAATCACTAATAGCTGTACTTACCAATACATAAAATGATTCGGATTTCGGTTTATTGAAATTATATGGAATTTTGAGAACTCCGTTTACTTGTAATCTTGACCCATAAATATATAAATCCTTCTTATTCCCATAGTTCATATATTTATGTGACAAAAGATCATATCTGTAGTGTTTTTTCCATTTTTCTTTTTGATTTGTCAATGAATCCGCTGCATAGTAATTTTGTTTCATGTAATGAATTAATTGGTCTTTTTCTTTTTTATATGAATCCGATTTAATTGAGTCTTTATTTTGAATCCTATAACGTTGATTGATTCTATTTCGCCATTTTTGCGGTACTAACCACGACCATTTGGTTTGAGATAAATTGTATTGATAATGCCCCTTTAACCAGTTTTTCCATTCAATCATTCCAGACTTATGAATTTTCTTATGTCTTGAATTGGAATCAAATATTCCTCGTGTCATACAATAATCCTTGATTTTATCCTTAATAAAAGGATAAGTCCCCTGATATTGAAGTAGAGATTTCAAGTGATACTTGTTAAGTAATTGGGTTTGTGATAATTTGTAAAATACATATGCTTGGGACAAGGAGGATAAGTCATAATACATTTTTGTACTATTACTAATATTAGTATTCGAAAATGAATTTTTTATAGTGGAAAAAAAGTTCATTGTATTTTGATCTCTTTCATCAATTCCTTCCTGATTTGTTTGATCGTTGTAAACGGATTTTTTGATTATTTTTTTTGTTGATTCAAAGAAAAGTTGAAAATTGATCCTGTGAATGGTAATCATACATAGCAAGATATCTATGTATATTTTTTCAATCAGAGATTTCAAAAAATAATGTGATTTACGTATTAATCGTATATTTATTCTTTGGAATATCTGCCAAATATGTTTCCGTGATTTCGATCTTTTATCATCACAAGTTAGAATTATTTTTTTCTTGTCTTTTGTGATTCGTTCTATTTGATTCCTGATTGTGATTGTTCTATCAGAAAGATCTTTCATCTTTTTTTCTATGAGTGAATAATTTGTCCAATTCATGGATTGGATTTGGATGGTTGATTTGTGAATAATCTTATTATTTATTTCGGAATCTTTTCCATTTTCAGCCCTTTCATATACTTTCGCCTTGCTCAATTCAAATAAGAATATTGGGTTTACTTTTTGAATTTCCTTCATTATTCGTTTTAGAACTAGAAGTATTTTAATGATCCATCTTGTTTTTTCTTTTGAAACTTTTAGAAGTAGAAAGAAATTCTTTTTCACTTTTCTAACTTTTTTTTGGAGTTCTTTATAAATGGGTTCAAAAAAGGAAGGTCGTTTTCGGGGACTCCCAAAAGGGAGTTCCGCTTCCATTCCCCAAACTGTTAAAAAACAAAAATTGTCTTTTTTTCCTTTTTTTTTTATTTGATCTCTAGGATGAGATCGTATTTTAGATCTTCGCCAAGGTTTCAAACCGAAAGGAAATAGAATCTTTATCTGAATACCGTCTGTTAACCAATCTTTGGGAAATTCAGTTTCTGATAATTGAACACCATTATAGGTGCATTTAACATGCATTTCTCTATTCCATTCCTTCAAATCCTCATACCATTCGGGTAATTGGAATAATAACATACGGCCAATATTTTTAGCAATTATCAATGAAGGCAATACAATGTATTTTCTAAGAAAAGATTGGGTTACTAACATCAAACCTCTTATTGCTTGAGCAAATATAATGCTATCCCAAGTTTCTGATATTGCTATACGTTCATTTTCCTCTTTTTTATATTCGTTTTTTTTCTCTTTTTCCCTTGTCTCTTCCTCCTCAAAATCAAAATGCGAAATTTTCAATTCTGGTTCTCTCCCCACCGAATTCCTAAAAATTAGATTCATCATTTCAGAGATATAAGAAGAAAAAAAAAATGTTTTGTCTATTCGATCCAAAAAAAGCGGGGAATGCACATTTGCTTGAAACATTTCCCAAATAACTGTTTTACGTCTTTGAGCACGCATGGATCCTTTGATTATATCCCGACGAAAATCCGATTGTTGCGAGTAACGTATCAAAGCCACCTCGTC